CCATTATCTATTAAGAATGAATTTTCTAACATTTGACTCCGTACCACGGACTGTTTTAGTCGCACACTTAAAAGAAAACCCATAAAATCCATGGGCTGATTTGATGATTGATTGATATAGATTCTTCTTGTTTGCAACCAGAGAGAAAAATTAGATTGCCAGAAATTGACAAAGTAATATTTCAATTTAGTCATCAGAAAAAATGTCCCCCTTGAGGCCAGAATCCATTTTCCTTGATACCTAACATAATGCAGAAAAGGATCCTTGAAGAACCACAGGATAACCCCAAAATGCTTAGTAAAAACTTTTACAAAATGTTCTAACTTTAGGTAGAAATAAACTCGTGCAAGAAAGGCTCTGTAAGATGTTGATCGTAAATGAGAGGATTGGTTGCGGAGAAAAACGAAGATGGATTCGCATTCACACACATGGGAATTATATAAGAACAATAAGAATCTTTGATTCGTTTTTTTTGAAAAATTGGAAACAGACCTCTTTAGAGTAATAACACTATTACAATACTCATAAAGAAAGAATCGCAATAAATGCAAGCAGGAGGTATCTTTTACCCAGTAACGAATAGTTTGAACCAAGATTTCCAGATGGACAGGGTGAGGTATCAATATATCTAACACATAATTTAAACGTAAAAATTTGTCCTCTAAAAAAGGAAATATTGAATGAATTGATCGTAAATTTTGAGATTTTTTTAGTTCTTTTGCTTCTAGGGAAGATCGTAATCGCATAGAAAATGGAATTTCCGCAATAGCTGCAAATCCCTCTGAGATTTGTTGAGAATACAAATTTTTCTTGGGCACAAGAAATTCATTTTTGTTAGAATCATTAACAGAAAGAATCAAATAATTCTGTTGATACATTCGAATAACTAAACGTTTCACAACTAGTAAACTATATTTTGTGTCATAACCTTTTTTTTTATTTGACAACAAAATGGACCTGTTTAAACCTAAATCCTGATCATGTACAAGTGCATAAATATATTCCTGAAAGATAAGTGGATATAAAAAATCGTCTTGCCAAGATCTATCTAGTTCTAAATATCCTTGGAATTCCTCCATTTAAAATGAGACCGGAAACGAAAAGAAAAGTAGAGGGTTTCTTGGGTTAGAAAATGATACATAGTGCGATATAGTCAAAACAAGGTATTCTATTATAAAATAATAGATACCTCGTAAACCGGTAAACTCATCAACGGACTCTCTATCTTTTTTCCATCTAATTGGTTCCTTTCCTATCTAGTTATAGGATAAGAAGATGGTTAGAAATCCTTTATTTTTTCAACCCAATCGCTCTTTTGATTTTGGAAAAAAAGTATCCTTATCAATATACCGTTTCTTCTACACATTCATCTCCATTTTCTTTTCTAATGGAAAATGGCTAATAGTTAGGATTCACTAAAAAATCGCTAATCCACTCCTGGAAAAGCCGTCCCGCACCAGTCACTAATCTATTTTTAACGTTTAATTAGGGCGGGTAATCGTTCCAATTAAGAACATAAGCTCGTTGCTTTTTCTTTCCCTACAATTAGAGCCATAAGGCTCGATCCATGTATTCAATCGACCCAACTTTGAATTAATTTCGTTTCGTTCTAAGAATTCAACCAAAGTTTTTGTACCGATCTAATAAGAACGAAATTGTTTCATAATTCTCCATTGATACGACATGCTCTTTTTTCCATCCATTCCTTTCAGGATCAGTCGTGGTCTTACAAACTCTACCGATGGTGTGGACGAATCCCTTGCTTCATCCAAATGTGTAAAAGACCCTAGCCGCACTTAAAAGCCGAGTACTCTACCGTTGAGTTAGCAACCCAAAGAGAGTATAGTATATAGATACAATCGAGATCAAAATAAAGAAATTAGACAACCAAAACATTGAATTAGCAAAAAAAAAAAGATCAACTGACAATACAAGAAATTTTCAAATAAAAAGCTAGACCACTTATTAGATATTTTGATCCACCACATTATATATATTTTCATATATATATTTTCTTTCTCTATCTTTCTATCTCTATATTTTCAATTTTCAGATCTTCTTTTTTGTTTAATTATCTATCCATTTCCTTATAAAAAATTTGGTTTTGTATCACAACAAATTCAACGAATCTTTGAATAACGTAAAAAACAAAACCTGTGTTTTGTATGTAGGACAAAAAAATAGAGAAAAAAATGGATCCATTGACACTTGAATTATATTTGTTCCCTACACTCTTGTCAATATGTATGTTAAAAAAAAAAAGAATAAATATATAGAACGCAAAATAGAAAAAAAAGAAATGATATCAATTTTCTTGAAAATTTAAGATAAGAAAATAATCAATTGAACAAAAAAATAGGATATCAAATAAGAAAAATAAATAAAGAACTTGTGTTGGATTGGCACTATCGAAATAAGTTACATGATTAGAAAGGAATGTAGATCGAAATACAAAAGAAGTAGCAAAAAGATCAATAATTATACGTCAAATAAGTCATTCTTTTTTGAATCGAATTCCAAAGAAAACCATCCAATTGAAAGGAATGTCGGAATTGTCTATTGCTAGAGCCAATTCCTACTGTTAGTGACTTGGCAAACTTTCTTCGTTTGTTCACTTTCTCTTTTTTCTATACATCTTATATAAAAATCTTATATAAAAAAAATATTTTGATCATTCATTAGAGGAGACACAGCCTCCTATGGGAACAATACAAAATAGGTCTGAATAGGGCAAAAGAAGGTGGGAATAAGAAAGGATTATATCAAACTATATACGAACCGCTCAAGTCCTTTTCTTGTTGTATTTAATTAAGTGAATTTCGTTTCATTAGGGCGAAGTTCTTTAAAAACCTCTGCCTTCTTTAAAATATCATAAACAGTTCCACTAGGTTGAGCGCCCCTTTCAAGAAAATATAGAATAGCGGGAACATTTAAATAAGTTTGATTCTTTATCGGATCATAAAAACCAACTTTCCGAAGATCTCTTCCTTCTCTTCGGGACTGAACATCAATTGCAACAATTCGATAGACGGCTCATTGGGATAGATTATATGAACAATACCCCCCTAGAAACGTATAAGAAGTTTTCTCCTCGTACGGCTCAAGAAAAATGATTTATTATTCTTTTTTTTTTCAAGTTATGGATATATAAAATTCTAATGGCAAATAGATCCATAAAATCATCAAATTAATTAGACTAAGAATTAAGCCCCCTTTTGCTCTTATTCTTCTTTCCGGAAAAACCATTTGCACTCATAACTCAAGTTGAATAACTCTCAAATAACTCGAGAGAACACTTTCATTTATTGAGTGGTCTCTAACCCCCTTTGTTTTGTCTGGCTTATTTAACCTCTACTGGAATTCTTCATTCTAATCCAGTTGTTGATACAATTGAGAATGAAAAGGGCCTTTCCTTGTTTCGGAATCTCTTTGCTTTGAATCATTAGGTTTATACATTACTTCGTTGATCTTTAATCCTTTCAAAATGGCAGCAACATACCCTTTTTGTGATTGTTTATCAAAGAAAAGAATCATACAAACACTTGATTCTCTCACAATATACTTTGTTATCGAAAAGGGTTTCTCAATTCCAACAAATTTTCCTTTTGGATTGGAAACTTGGTGGGATTGGATCCTTTCGATTTATTTGTCAAAAATATATTTACGAAGTTGTTCTAATTTATTGATTCACACTAACCCTAGATTCTTGCTCTTAAGAAATGAATCCATACTTTCTACTCGAGCTCCATCATGTACTAGTTTAAATTAACTACACCACAATAAAAAGTGTGGGTCCTAGTCTAACCGAACAGGGGATGTCGAGCCAAGAGCACCTTTATATATAAAATGATGGATTAAAAATCCACACCAGATCATGTCCTTCAAGTCGCACGTTGCTTTCTACCACATCGTTTCAAACGAAGTTTTACCATAACATTCCTCAAATTTTGAACCGGTATGCAATTGATTCAATTATGGAATCGTGAATAGTCATTGGTTTAGTCGGTACGTACATAGAAATTTATACTTTATTCTATATTAGATATATGTATTCTATTATTTCCATTAAATAATATACGCATTAAAGAATATACGGATAGAATTCTATTCTATTAAGAAAATTCTATCTATATTTTTATCGATTTTTTTGATTATAGTATAGGATTCTAAATAGAAATTCGAAATAGAAGGGTAGATATAAATATAAGATAAACTAAGTAAGTGAATAAATGTAAAAAAGATTCCTAATTCAACATAATTATTGGAATTTTTTTTATTTATATAGAAATAGACACGCGGCATAAGTAACGAAATGCCTTCCATATGGAGAGGTATATGTTCGTCTAATCCCCTTTTAATTGTAATCGAAATTTATAGAAGCAATTTCTTACCCTATCTTGCCTGTATTAGATCACAATTCGATTCTGTTATATCTGTGTGTGCTTTGAACTCAATTCCGGTTTGTGAAAAAGATAGAATTCAGAAACGAATCTTTAAATTAAAAAAGCGAAAGAAGAAAAAAATTATCTATATAAGACTACACTTTTTTTTACAAACAGTCCCTTGGTCAAAAACAATTAGGATAGAATCCAGATGCTCTGGGACGGAAGGATTCGAACCTCCGAATAGCGGGACCAAAACCCGATGCCTTACCACTTGGCCACGCCCCACTTCGATTTCTACTCTACACTAATATTGTTATTGATTGTTCGTCAATTCCAGCCAAAATCTCTATAGAATCCAGTCGATTGTTATTAGGATTTTCACACGTGTAGGTATAGAATGAAACTGAATTTCTTGATCATTACATATAATTTAATTAAGATAATTTATGAAAGTATGATTTCTTCTATTCTCTTTTGATTTGAGAATGGAAGAGTTTTTGATTGAGTAAGTTCAAAAAAAAAGAAAGGATTTTTGATCTACTTTCTTAATTTTTCGCTTATCTTATATCAATAACTCAATCAAAATGCAATAATCTTCAATAAAAAAGATGCCTGCTATGCTTAATATCTTTAGTTTGATCTGTATTTGTCTTAATTCTGCCCTTTCTTCGAGTGGTTTTTTATTCGCCAAATTGCCCGAGGCCTATGCATTTTTGAGTCCAATCGTCGATTTTATGCCAGTCATACCTCTACTCTTTTTGCTACTAGCCTTTGTTTGGCAAGCTGCTGTAAGTTTTCGATGAGATTTCAAATATTGTCCTAGAAAAATGAACGATTTATTCGAGAAAAAATTCGAATATGGTTATATTAATAAATGAAAAGATCAGATACGTCTTATAGAATGAATTCATTTTTTTCTTTTTTCGATTTCCAGAAACTACTAAAATTCTCGGTGTCAAAATAGAATATATGGGGAAATCTATTCTCTTTTTTACACAAAAAGATCTTGGAGATTGTGTAATGCTTACTCTCAAACTCTTCGTTTACACAGTAGTGATATTCTTTGTTTCTCTCTTCATTTTCGGATTTCTATCTAATGACCCAGGACGTAATCCTGGACGTGAAGAATAAAAGAGGAGTTTCCTTACTTTTTTTAGTGTCTTATTTTTTAAAAACAAATAAAAAGAATTCAATCAATTCGAAAGAGAAAAAAATAGTAAATCATCAACAGAAACGGAAAGAGAGGGATTCGAACCCTCGGTACGAATGACTCGTACAACGGATTAGCAATCCGACGCTTTCGTCCACTCAGCCATCTCTCCCTATTGAAAAAAAGTAATTACAAAAAAGAATTACTAATTACTATAGTTAGATTACACATAACGTGCCATTTAAAAATTCTTTTTTTCTATTTTTTCTAGGTTTTCAATATATAAGAATATAAGATATATAATTTATATAAGATATATAATTTCAATTCGAAATTCTTTCAGATTCTAGACTCTTTTATAGAATATAAATTCTAGAGAATAGTTTATACATTCTATACTATAGTAGAATATAGAATAATTAAACAGTAGAATATAGAATAATTAAACTTCAATATAAGTCAATTTTTTGAAGTTATTTACATCATTATATTATTTCATTTCATTTTTAATTACTTTTTTAATTTAATTGACTATTTCTTCTATTTCTAAATAGAAATTGATCTAATACTAATATATATAAGTACTAATATAGATAAGAATTTCATACATTATATATATTATAAATCTATATAAAGCTATATAAAGTCTGATATATATAGAAACTATAAACATATAGAATATAGAAATTAGAATATAGAAATAAATATATTAAAAGTGAAAAAAAAAAAATAGATACAAGATATACTACAAGGTTTATCCGAAATTCCAACTCAACTAAGGATTCCATAAAAAAAACAATCAATATAAATAATAAATAAAACCAGAAATACTTCTCCCGAAAGGCCTTTTATTCCCACGGCCTGGCCTGGTCAATACCTCGCCGGGCCTTTTTTTAATTCAACGGATCATAGATAGAAAAATGTTTATTTCATTTTTTTATAACTATATTGAAGCGAGAACAAAAAAATGAATTTTTCTAGTCTTTCGATATAGAATCAAAATGCCCTTTTGATTATCCTTTCTCTCTTTTTTTTTAAGAAAACTATAGGTTCTTGCACAATTCGTCTATTATGACGTTAGCTATTTTGTTGAAACGTATCCGTCAAAACTCTCCACCCCAAAATAGAACTTCGTGCTTAGGTATTTAAATCTCGTTTCTGAATCTCCTCCTAAAAAAGTTCACTACTCTGATTTTTCATGATTATTTTAGAATCCTATCTTGATTATGTTAAATTTCGTTGTTCGACAAAAGTTCCATTTCGATACAATAATCGCATTGTAGCGGGTATAGTTTAGTGGTAAAAGTGTGATTCGTTCTTTAAGAGTTAAGGGATCCTTCAATTTGATTCCTAATCCGATAAAAACTCTATTTCTTAAAAGGAATTAATCCTTTACCTCTCAATTACAAATTTGAGGAGAATTTACAATTCTCGTAATTTGTATCCAAGGATCGATTATGAAATTTGTAATTGAATAATTGAAAATTTGGATTATGAAATTACGAAACAAAATTGGTTTTGAATTGGATCTTCCAATTGAATAAGTATGAGTAAAGAATCCATGGATGAAGATACAAATATGAATTTTTCATCGTAACTAAATCTTCAATTTGTGATTTGTAGAGAGGACATTGAAGCAAAAAAAATGGCTAAAAAACGACGACTTTAGTTTACTAAAGGCATCGACCGGCATCTTCTATTCTTTTAGCTCGGTAGAAATAAAATGTTTCTCCTCAAGATTCTATAAAATAGAAATAGAGAACGAAGTAACTAGAAAGACTTTTAGAATACCCATCTTCTAGAGGGATCATCTAGAAAGCAAGTCTTTTTGAATGCCTTCAGGCAAAAGCTGACATAGATGTTATGGGTTCCTTTTTTTGTTCCCATTCTAGATTTCGATCTGGCAATTTCTCCATCTTCCATAAAGGAGCCGAATGAAATCAAAGTTTCATGTTCGGTTTTGAA